GTTTGAGTTTTGTAAAATGGTTTGTATTTTTATGTTTGTGATTTATATTTTTGTTTGATTTTTTTTGTGATGGTAATGGGTAGGGGGATGGTGGGTGATTTGTCCGTGGAGCTGTGGATGTTTGGTTGGTTGATGGTTGGTTTTAGGGTGGTTTCTGTGGTTGTTTTGGATTGATAATGAAGTGTAATTTTGTTTGTTATATAAATGAAAATATAGAGGAAGGTTGGTGTAGAATGGGTGAGTGGTGAATAGTTTGGACAACGTAGGGAAAGTGCGGTTGAGTTGAGTGATGAAAGTGATGATAAAAATCAAGATAAAAAAGATGGATGTGTAAAATGGGGTTTTAGATGTAAGTTCCTGGTAAAGGGTAAAATAGTGAGTATGTCCGGAGAGCATTAAACTATCTGCTTACCCGAGAGGGGGATAGCGCGCCCTCCATGAATGGGGTCAAAGTGCATCAGTGTCAAGTTTGAGACGACCTTATCCATTAGACCATGACATTCTGGGTGTTGAGGGAGTTCACATGTTCGGTAGTCATGTGATGGACATGTCAAGAGGAAGATATCACCTGCTACGCACTTGAAGGGCTTATTGAAAGGACCCCAAAAAAAACAAGGTGTAGATGGTCGGTATGCCGGAGTTATGAGAGTAGGGAGGACTATTCAACCGACCACTTGTATCTGTGAAGAGCAAGGAATAAGGTTGAGGCAAGTTATGGCCCTGAAGTTACAACCAATAGCGCAAAAGAGCAAGTTGAGCTCGGCGGTTAGGGGGAAAGTATGCGCCTGAAGCCAAGAATCTAGAGCACATATGACGTTGAGTAGCTCGGTTCTCGTGAGGAGCACGATCAATAAATAACCAGGTCCTCTGGCTTGGGAGTGCTTGAAGGCTGTTGGACGGGCATGATCCCTAGGAGGTGGGCGAACTGGGAAGACTAGGAGAATGCAAAGGAGTACTGGGACATTAGTCGTTTCCGTGACAGTCAGTTGGGTATAATGGAAAGACCCTAGATGTAGTGGGTGACGCTTGCGGCCCCGGCCGAGGTAGGATCACTTGGGCTGTATGGTACCTGAAGCAAAAATGTGCCTGGAGGGATGATAGGCCGTATAGGACCCGTTTTGGAGATAATGTTTGGGCATTTTGTGGAGAGGCATAGCGTATGATGTGGCGTGTCCTACATTTCAGTGACTGTATGATGGGGCAGAGAGTGTAATGCATTACTATGCATACCCTGAAAAGCATGAAGAAAACATGCTGGGGGGGGAAAGGGGGGGGGGAAAGAAGGATTGTATGGGGGCTGGAATTAGGCGTTCCTGTAGTTAAAAGTTTGTAACGATGGCTTTTCAGGCCATAGATCCTGGAGAGAGGCCAGGTAGGAATTTATGATAGAATTTGTTCTGTTTTTGGGTCTGTGCTTTGTTCTGGGGGGGCTGGCGGTGGCTTCTAATCCCTCGCCGTATTATGGGGTGGTTGGGTTGGTTGTAGCGGCTGTTGCTGGGTGTGGTTGGCTGGTGAGCTTGGGGGTTTCTTTTGTGTCGCTGGTGTTGGTGATGGTTTATTTAGGTGGGATGTTAGTGGTATTTGTTTATTCTGTGTCGCTGGCAGCGGATCCTTATCCGGAAGCCTGGACTGACTGGGGGGTTGTGGGGTATGGTTTTGGTCTGGGTCTGGTTGTAATGGTTGGTTTGGTTGTGGGAGGTGTTTCTGGGGTGTTGGTGGACAGTGGAACCGCTGATGGTGCAAGTTTGGTGCCGGCCCGGCTGGATTTTAGTGGGGTGGCTATGCTTTACTCGGAGGGGGCGGGGCTGCTTCTTATTGGGGGATGGGGGCTGTTGTTGACTTTATTTGTGGTGCTGGAACTTGTGCGGGGGTTGTCTCGAGGGGCAATTCGGGCTGTTTAGGGGGGGGGGGCCGCGGCCGTCAGGAAGTAGTTTAGCTGAAAATGCCAGCTTTGGGAGTTGGTGATGGAGGTTTAAGTCCTTTCTTCCTGAGGTGGGGGTGTAACTCTAAGAAGAGGTGGAGTCTTCAATCTTTGGTTTACAAGACCAATGTTTTTAATAAACTATTAGAGTTAATTACAGTTTGAGTATTTTGTTCTCTAGGATAGCTGCGAGTGGGAGTAGAACTAGGATGATCGCAAAGTAGGCAATTGAGGCTAGTTGGCCAATGATAATGAAAGGGTGTTCCACTGGTTGGCTGCCTACTCAGGTCAGTAGAAGGATGTCGGCCACTAGCGTTCAGAACAGGACTTGTGAGATAGGGCGGAAGGTTATTGATCGTAGTTTAGATGTGTGGAGCAGTGGGGTTAGGAATAGCACTAGGATTGAGGCGGCTAGGGCTAGGACTCCTCCTAATTTGTTTGGGATGGATCGTAGGATGGCGTAGGCAAATAGGAAATATCATTCTGGTTTGATATGGGGAGGTGTGACCAGGGGGTTGGCTGGTGTGAAGTTTTCTGGGTCTCCTAGCAGGTTGGGGGAGAATAGGGCTAGGGCAGCTAGGAGGGAGAGTATTAGTGCAAACCCGAGGATGTCTTTTGTGGTGTAATATGGGTGGAATGGGATTTTGTCGCAGTCTGACGGGATTCCTAGTGGGTTGTTTGATCCTGTGTCATGTAGGAAGGTTAGATGGACAAGGGTGAGACCTGCAATGACGAAGGGAAGGAGGAAGTGTAGGGCGAAGAATCGAGTGAGTGTAGGGTTGTCTACTGAGAACCCCCCTCAGGCTCATTCTACCAGGGTTTGTCCAATGTAGGGGATGGCTGAAAATAGGTTAGTGATTACTGTGGCGCCTCAGAATGATATTTGTCCTCAGGGTAGGACGTAGCCTACGAAGGCAGTTGCTATTAGGGTCAGCAGAAGGATAACTCCGACGTTTCAGGTTTCTTTATTCAGGTATGACCCGTAGTAGAGTCCTCGGCCGATGTGTAGGTAGATGCAGATGAAGAAGAAGGAAGCTCCGTTTGCATGGAGGTTACGGATAAGTCAGCCGAACTGTACGTCTCGGCATACGTGTGCTACGGAGGAGAAGGCCAGGGCAGTGTCTGCTGTGTAGTGTATAGCGAGGAGCAGGCCTGTGACAATTTGAGTAATTAGGCAGACGCCCAGCAGTGACCCGAAATTTCATCATGACGAGATGTTTGATGGTGTGGGTAGGTCAATTAGGGCGTTGTTGATGATTTTTAGTAGTTGGTGGTTTTTTCGAAGGTTGGGAGCCATTGGTTGGTTCTGTATGTGGATATGAGGATGATAATAATGGATAGGGCGAATGACCCGAGGTAGGCTTTGATTTGGCCGGAGTGCAGGGCGGTGGAGGTCTTGGCTGCTATTAGCTGTAGGTTGGCCAGTCCCTCTGGGCCTAGCATTTTGTATCAAGAGAGGTCGATCAGGTGCGAGGCGATTTTTTGGCCCCCGCTTAGTAGGCTTGTTGAGGCAAGGCGATGTGCGAGGGGGTTGAAGTAGCCTAGTGATGTAGAGAAGTTTGAGAAAGAGGTTTGTTTTGTCAGGATTAGTGTTTGGGCTATTTTTGTGATTTCTAGGGCTAGGGCAATTCCTAGGGCTGTCACTACGAGGGCAGTGATTTTAATGGACAGTGGCATGGTTATGGGAGGGGTTTTTGTAGGAGTAATGAAGGAGGTGATGAGAAATCCTGCTGTGATGCTTCCTAGGGCGAGGCGGGTGATTGGGGAGGTTACTGCTGGGTTGTTTTCGTTTACTGGGACTAGGGGAGGGATTCGGACGAAGCCTGTTTGCACTAGCACGGTTATGCGGATTGTGTATACTGCGGTGAATGCTGTGGCTAGCAGGGTTAGGAGGAGGGCTCAGGTGTTTAGGTAGGATGTGTTTAGGCTTTCGATAATTTGGTCTTTTGAATAAAATCCTGCTAGAAATGGTGTTCCTATTAGGGCTAGGTTACCAATGGTTAGGCAAGAGGTGGTTGTTGGTAGTATTTTCTGTAGGCCTCCTATTTTTCGGATATCCTGTTCGCCGTTTAGGCTGTGAATGATAGACCCCGAGCATAGGAATAACATGGCCTTGAAGAATGCGTGGGTTGAAATGTGCAGGAAGGCTAATTCGGGAAGATTTAGTCCGATTGATACTATTATTAGGCCGAGTTGGCTTGAGGTTGAGAATGCGATGATTTTTTTAATGTCGTTTTGGGTGAGAGCGCATGTGGCTGCGAATAGGGTTGTTAGGGCTCCCAGGCATAGGCAGAGGGTTAGGGCGGTTTGGTTGTTGTTGAACAGGGGGTGAGTTCGGATTAGTAGGAAGATGCCGGCTACCACTATTGTGCTGGAGTGGAGTAGGGCGGATACTGGGGTAGGGCCTTCTATGGCAGCGGGTAGTCAGGGGTGGAGACCGAATTGGGCGGATTTGCCAGTTGCAGCCAGAATGAGTCCTAGAAGGGGGAGTGTGGGGGTTTGGGTTGGAGAGGAAAGCTGTTGAATTTCTCATGTGTTCATTGTAGAGGCTAGTCAGGCCATGCACAGGATCAGCCCGATGTCTCCAACTCGGTTGTAAAGCACAGCTTGGAGGGCGGCAGTGTTAGCTTCCGCTCGTCCATGTCATCAGCTGATGAGCAGGAAGGATATGATTCCGACCCCCTCTCAGCCGATAAATAGGACGAACAGGTTGTTGGCGATAATAAGGATGAGTATTGCGACTAGGAATAATAGCAGATAGGTGAAGAATTTTGTGATATGTGGGTCTGAGGCCATGTATCAGGTTGCAAATTGTAGGATGGATCATGACACGAATAGGGCAATTGGAAAGAAGGTGAGGGAGTAGAAGTCCATTTTTAGGCTAATAGGGATTTTAAAGTTTGTAATGAACTTCCATTCTCAGAAAGAGATTAGGCTTTCTGTGCCCGAGTGGATGTAGATTGTTATTGGAATCAGGCTGATTAGGAAGGAAGTTTTGACTACTTTTGTGATGATAGTAGGGGTGGTTTTGAGATTGTTCGATAGTAGGGGGAATAGGATGGGGGTGAGCAGTACTGCTAGGGTGAGGAGTATGGATGTGTTCAGGATTAGTGATAGGTCCATTACTTTCACTTGGATTTGCACCAAGGTGAGTGGCTCCTAAGGCCATTGGATTACTACTATCCTTTGAAAGTAAGGGGGCTGAGGTTTTATACTCAGATGCAAGAGTTAGCAGTTCTTGCTGGTTGAACCTCCCCTCGGCAGGTAAGAAGATTTTAACTTCTATTTTTAGAATCACAGTCTAATGTTTTAGTTAAAACTATACTTGCATATGGGTACTCCAGAGATGAGCTCAGGTTTTAGGATGAGGAGTATTATGGGGATTATATGAAGAGCTATGAGGAGGTGTTCTCGAGTAGAGGAGTTTTGGATAGATGTGATGTGGGATGGGAGTACACCTCGTTGTGTCATTGTGAGTATGTAGAGGGTGTAGGAGGCGGTGAGTAGGATTGCGGCTCCTGTTAGGATGATTGTGAGGGAGGATCAATTGAAGAGTGCGATTACAATGGTTAGCTCTGCCATGAGGTTTGTTGTGGGTGGGAGGGCTATGTTTGTTAGGTTGGCTAGGAGTCATCAGATGGCTATAAGGGGGAGCAGGGGTTGTAGGCCTCGTGTAAGTAGAAGGATTCGGCTGTGGGTTCGTTCATAGTTGGTGTTGGCTAGACAGAATAGTATTGAGGAGGTTAGGCCGTGTGAGACTATTAGGATTATTGCACCTGAGAATGCTCATTGGGTTTGGATTATGGTGGCGGCTACAACTAGGCCCATGTGGCTGACCGAGGAGTAGGCGATTAGTGCTTTTAGGTCAATTTGTCGTAGGCAGATGGCGCTGGTTATTAGTGCGCCTCATAGTGCGAGGGTAATGAAGGGGTAGTGGAGGTTGTTTGATGAAGGGTTTACTAGGATGGTGATTCGTATGATGCCATAGCCTCCTAGTTTTAGGAGCAGGGCTGCTAGTAGTATGGAACCGGCAATTGGGGCTTCTACGTGGGCTTTGGGTAGTCATAGGTGTAGCCCGTATAGGGGTGCCTTGACCATGAAGGCTAGAAGGAGGGCTAAGCTTGCAATTAGACCGGATCAAGAGGAGTTTAATGTGGGGTGTGATAGTTTGAGTATTGGGAAGTATAGTGTGCCGATTTGGTTGTGGAGGTGGAGGATGGCGATAAGTAGTGGGAGTGAGCTGGCAAGTGTGTAGAACAGGAGGTAGATACCGGCGTTTAGTCGTTCTGGCTGGTTGCCTCACCGTGTGATAAGAATTAGAGTGGGAATTAGAGTGGCTTCAAATGCAATATAGAATAGTATTAGTTCTGAGGCAGAAAAGGCCAGTAGGATGAATAGCTGAGCTAGGATGATTGTTGTGGCGAAAGTTCGTTTACGGATGGCGGGTTCTTGTTCTAGGTGGTTTTGGCTTGCTATGATTATTAGTGGTAGGAGTCAGCATGAGAGGACCAGAAGGGGGGAAGAGATTTGGTCGATAGAGGTTCAGGGGGTTAGGCCTTTGCTGGGGTAATATGTTGGGGTAAGTCATTGGAGGCTGATGGCAGCGATTAGGAGACCATGTAGGGTGATATTAGATCATAGGAACTTACATGGAGAGAGGAGGGCTATGGGCAGGAGTATTGTAGTTGGAATGATGATTTTTAGCATTGCAGGAGGTTAAAGTTGTGGAGGTGGTCGGAACCGTGGGTTCGGGTGGAGGCTACTAACAGGGCCAGTCCTGTGCCTGCTTCGCAGGCAGAGAATGTGAGTATGAGGATGGGCAGGAGGGTGGAAGAGGGGGATTGTATTTGGACGGGTCATATGGCCAGGGCGAGGTATATGGATAGCATCATGCCTTCTAAACATAGTAGGGCAGAGATTAGGTGGGTTCGGTGAAAGGCCAGGCCTAGAGTGCTTAGAGCGAAGGCTGAGTAGAAGCTTAGGTGTAGGTATGTCATAAAGAAAGTTATAGGGTGATAGCTATAATTTGTTGAGCCGAAATCAACCGTCTTAATTAGACTAACTTTCTGTTATTCTGCCCATTCTAGGCCTCCCTGGATTCATTCATATACTAGGCCCAGCGTAAGGAGGAGGATAAGTACGGAGGCTCAGGTTAGGGTGGTGGTTGGGGATTGAAGTTGGGTAGCTCATGGTAGGGGCAGGAGCAGGGCGATTTCTAAGTCGAAGAGAAGGAACAGGATGGCTACTAGGAAGAAGCGGATTGAGAATGGTAATCGTGCAGATCCTAGTGGGTCGAATCCACATTCATATGGGGATAGCTTTTCTGAGTCTGGGGTTATTTGAGCAAGTCAGAAGTTTAGTGCTGTTAGGAGGGTGCTTAGGGCTAGCGATAGGGCGAATATGAATATGACTATGTTCATTACTCTTCTCTGGGTTTAAACCAGATTCTAAGGATTGGAAGTCGATTGTAATTAATATACTAGAAGAGTATGAACCTCATCAATAGATGGAAATGTAGAGGAATAGTCAGACGACGTCTACGAAGTGTCAGTATCAGGCTGCTGCTTCGAAGCCGAAGTGGTGGTTCGATGTGAAGTGGTATTTGATTAGGCGTAAGAGGCACACTAGTAGGAATGTGGAGCCGATGATCACATGGAGGCCGTGGAATCCAGTAGCGACAAAGAAGGTTGAGCCATACACGCCGTCAGCAATGGAGAATGGAGCTTCATAGTATTCTATAGCTTGGAGTGCAGTGAAGTAGAAACCAAGCAGTACTGTAAGGAGTAGGGCATGGATTGCTTGTTTTCGGTTTGCTTCTGTAATGCTGTGGTGGGCCCATGTGACGGTAATCCCTGAGGCCAGGAGGATGGCGGTGTTTAGGAGTGGGACGTCCATGGGGTTTAAGGGTTTAATTCCGACAGGGGGTCACTGTCCTCCTAGTTCTGGGGTGGGGGCGAGGCTTGAGTGGAAGAAGGCTCAGAAAAAGCCTAGGAAGAAGAAGGCTTCTGATGTGATGAACAGGGCTATGCCGTATCGTAGGCCTTTTTGGACAGTTGGGGTATGATGACCTTGGAAGGTGCTTTCTCGCACAATGTCCCGTCATCATTGGAACATGACAAGGGCAGTGGAGAGGAGGCCGAGAATTAGAAGGCGGGGGGAGTTGTAGTGGAATCACATGGTTAGTCCTGAAGTGGTCAGGAGAGCGGCGGCTGCTCCTAAAATGGGTCATGGGCTGGGGTCGACTATGTGGTAGGAATGTGCTTGGTGAGCCATTGTGAGGGTTAAATGTTTTCTTGGAGGTAGAGGCTTAGCAGTAGGACGAAGACGTAGGCTTGGATCATTGCTACTGCTACTTCTAGGATAGTTAGGAGGAAGAGGACTAGGAAGGTTAAGAGCGAGACTATTGGTATTGTGGAGAACAGGGCTGTCGTGGCTGTGGAGATGAGTTGGATTAGGAGGTGGCCGGCTGTTAGGTTGGCTGTTAGGCGAACGCCTAAGGCCAGCGGTCGGATTAGTAGGCTTGTTGTTTCGATTAGGATCAGGGCTGGGATTAATGGTGTTGGGGTTCCTTCTGGCAGGAGATGGCCTAGGGAGGCGGAGGGTTGGTTTCGCAGTCCGGTGAGGAGAGTAGCGAGTCAGAGGGGGAAGGCCAGAGCTAGGTTTATGGATAGCTGAGTGGTTGGGGTAAATGTGTATGGTAGTAGTCCTAGCAGGTTGATGAGTAGGAGGAAGATTATTAGGGATGTTAGGATCAGGGCCCATTTATGCCCTTTTTTGTTCAGTGGGGTTATTAGTTGTTTTGTGACTAGATTGATGAATCATAGTTGGAGGGTGGAAAGGCGATTAGTGAGTCATCGGTTGTCTAGAGAGGGGAGTAGGAGGGCTGGGAATGTCATTGAGACGAGGATTAGTGGAATTCCTAGTAGGGAGGGGCTTGAGAATTGGTCAAAGAAGCTTAGGTTCATGGTCAGGTTCAAGGGGTGGTGCTTGGGGCAGCTGGCACTTTGCTAGAAGGGGGGTTTATCGTTACAAATGTTAGCAGCTTGGGCTGAATTACGAGGGAGAAGGTGAGTCATGAGGTGAGCATGATAAAAAATCAAGGGCTGGGGTTTAGTTGAGGCATACCATTAAGGGGGTGTCTAAACCCCTTTCTTTAGCTTAAAAGGCTAACGCTGGTTCATAGCTTCTTAATGATTAGGATGATATTGAGGTGGATCAGCCCTCGAAGTTTGGGAGTGGGGTTGATTCTACTACGATCGGTATGAAGCTGTGGTTGGCTCCGCAGATTTCTGAGCACTGTCCGTAGAATACTCCTGGTCGGGGGGTAAGGAAGGAGGTTTGATTGAGTCGTCCTGGGACTGCATCGGTTTTTACACCTAGGGTCGGTACGGCTCATGAGTGGAGTACGTCGTCAGCGGTGACGATAACTCGAATGGTAGAGTTTACTGGGACTACAACGCGATGATCTACTTCTAGTAGGCGGAAATGGCCTATGGGTAGGTCTGTTGTAGGAATCATATAGGAGTCGAATGTGAGATCTTTGAGGTCGGTGTATTCGTAGGATCAGTATCATTGGTGGCCGATGGCTTTCAGGGTGAGGTCGGGCTCGTTGATTTCGTCTATTATGTAGAGGATTCGTAGTGATGGCAGGGCTAGTATGACTAGGACTATTGCTGGGAGAATTGTTCAAACAAGCTCAATTACTTGTGCGTCTACTGTGTTTGAGGACAACTTTCCGGTGAGTGTAGTAGTTAGTAGGTATAGGACTAGGCTGCAGATTGCCAAGGCGACCATTAGGGCGTGGTCGTGGAATCCTATAAGCTCTTCTATGATGGGGGATGAGGCGTCTTGGAAGTTTAGTTGTGAGTGGTTGGCCATTGTAGGGTGCAGAGGTGTACTGGATTTTCACCTGTGATTTAGTCTTGACAAGACTATGTAATTGCTTTACTAACACCTCTTTATGAGAAAGAAGCATAAGTGGTTTATGCGGTTGGCTTGAAACCAACATATGGGGGTTCGACTCCTTCCTTTCTTGGACTTGTACGAAGGCTGGTTCTTCAAAGGTGTGGAATGGGGGCGGGCAGCCGTGGATTCATTCAATGTTAGTGGTTGTCAGTTCTGGTTGTAGGACTTTACGTTTTGATGCAAAGGCTTCTCAGATGATAAACACTAACATGATTACGGCTGTTAGGGAGATCAGTGAGCCTACTGAGGAAATGGTGTTTCATATCGTGTAGGCGTCTGGGTAGTCTGAGTATCGTCGTGGCATGCCGGCTAGGCCTAGGAAGTGTTGTGGGAAGAAGGTTAGGTTTACGCCTACGAACATCACTCCGAAGTGCGCTTTGGCTCATGTTGAGTGGAGGGTGTATCCGGTGAATAGGGGGAATCAGTGCGTGAATCCGGCTAGGATTGCAAATACTGCTCCTATTGATAATACGTAGTGGAAGTGGGCTACTACGTAGTAGGTGTCGTGAAGAGCGATGTCCAGTGAGGAGTTTGCTAGGACAATGCCTGTTAGGCCTCCGATTGTGAAGAGGAAGATGAATCCTAGGGCTCATAGTATTGGTGGGTCTCATTTGATTGTGCCTCCGTGGAGTGTTGCCAGTCAGCTGAATACTTTGATTCCTGTGGGGATGGCAATGATTATGGTGGCGGATGTGAAGTATGCTCGGGTGTCTACGTCCATTCCTACTGTGAACATGTGGTGGGCTCAGACGATGAAGCCTAGGAATCCAATGGACAGCATGGCTCATACTATTCCTATGTAGCCAAAGGGCTCTTTTTTTCCTGCGTAGTAAGCTACTACGTGGGAAATGATGCCGAAGCCTGGTAGAATTAGAATATAGACCTCTGGATGGCCGAAGAATCAGAACAGATGTTGATATAGGATTGGGTCTCCTCCTCCTGCGGGGTCGAAGAATGTGGTGTTAAGGTTGCGGTCTGTTAGCAGCATTGTGATCCCGGCGGCGAGAACTGGGAGAGAGAGGAGTAGGAGTACTGCAGTGATAAGTACTGATCAGACGAACAGGGGGGTTTGGTATTGTGACAGGGCGGGAGGTTTTATGTTGATTGCTGTTGTGATGAAGTTGATCGCTCCAAGAATCGAAGAGATGCCTGCAAGATGTAGGGAGAAGATAGCTAGGTCTACAGAGGCTCCAGCGTGTGCTAGATTGCCGGCTAGTGGGGGGTATACGGTTCACCCTGTTCCTGCACCTGCCTCTACTGTGGAAGAGGCTAGTAGTAGGAGGAAGGATGGGGGTAGGAGTCAGAAGCTTATGTTGTTTATTCGTGGGAATGCTATGTCTGGTGCTCCAATTATTAGAGGGACTAGTCAGTTTCCGAACCCTCCAATTATGATTGGCATGACTATGAAGAAAATCATTACGAAGGCATGGGCTGTGACTACCACGTTGTAGATTTGGTCGTCTCCTAGTAGTGCTCCAGGTTGGCCTAATTCTGCCCGAATGAGGAGGCTTAGGGCGGTTCCCACCATTCCGGCTCATGCGCCGAAGATTAGGTAGAGAGTGCCGATATCTTTGTGGTTGGTTGAGAATAGTCATCGGTTGATGAATGTCATAGGTAAGATGGCTGAGTGTGTAAGCGTTAGGCTGTAGTCCTTTTTACAGAGGTTCAATTCCTCTTCTTATCGGCTCTGTAGTGAAGTTCATAGTGAGTTGCAAGCTCATTGATGTGCACTGATTGTGTACCGGGGCCTTAGGCAGAAGCCTGTTGGTTGGGGCATATAGCTGTTAACTATAGTGTTATGGGATCGAAGCCCATCTGTCTAGGGGGTCCAAGGAAGGTCCTAGCTTAATTAAAGTACCTGAGTTGCATTTAGGTGATGCAGGGTAGCATCCTGCGGACTTTAGCAGAAACTAAGAGGGTTTAACTCTTGTTTAAGGCTTTGAAGGCCTTCGGTTTTAGTAATCCTAAGTTTCTTAGACAGTAGTGAGAATTATGGGGGAAAGTGGGAGGAGGACAAGAGACGTGGTCATTAAGATGGCAATTAGGATGTTGGTTGGTTTGTTGACATGCCACTGTTTTATGTGGTTAGTGGTGTGTGGGGGGAGTGTGATTGTTGCACAATATGCTAAGCGGAGGTAGAAGAACAGGCTTAGCAGTGAAAGTAGGGAAATGATGGTGGCTGTTGGGGTCATATCCTGTTTAGTTAGCTCTTGGATGATGAATCATTTAGGGAGGAAGCCTGTTAGAGGGGGGAGTCCTGCGAGGGAGAGGAGAGCCAGGAGTATTATTGCGCTTAGTGAAGGTTTTTTTGTTCAAGCAGTTATTAGGGTGGATAGTTTTGTTACTTTGATTGAATTTAGAGCGAGGAATACAGTTGCAGTTATCATGGAGTAGAGGTAGAAGTTGAGGAGGGTTAGTTTGGGGTTGTACGTGACAATGATAGCTATTCAGCCTAGGTGGGAGATGGATGAGAAGGCTAGGATTTTTCGGATTTGCGTTTGATTAAGGCCTATTCATCCTCCTAGGGCTGCTGATAGAATGGCTATGGTAGTTAAGAGGGTTGGGTTTAGTGATGGTGAGGTTATAAAGAGTAATGCTATTGGTGGTAGCTTTATGACTGTGGACAGGAGGAGTCCAGTGATGAGGGGGGAACCTTGTAGGACTTCTGGGAATCAGAAGTGAAATGGGACTAGTCCTAGTTTGATTGCAATTGCTGAGGTCAGGATTAGGCATGATGTAGGGTGGGTCAGTTGGGTAATGTCCCATTGTCCGGTGTATCATGCGTTGGTTATGCTGGAGAATAGTACTAGAGCTGATGCAGCTGCCTGTACTAGGAAGTATTTAGTTGCAGCTTCGATGGCTCGAGGATGGTGGGATTTTGAAATTAGTGGGAGGATAGCAAGTGTGTTGATTTCTAGGCCGGTTCAAGCTATAATTCAGTGATTGCTTGAGATTGTGATGGTGGTGCCTAAGAAGAGACTGGTGATGAAAACTAGTTTTGCCTGGGGGTTCATTAGCAGGGGAAGGAGTTGAACCATCATTTTCGGGGTATGGGCCCGATAGCTTGTTTAGCTTACCCTACTAGAAAATAATATAAGGGGAGTATGGAGGGCTTTGATTCCTCCAGTGCAGGTTCAATTCCTGCTTTTCTAATTGTTAGGAAATGAGAGGGCTGGTATACCTCCATGTTCACTTTATCATAGTGACCCTTAACGTTCAGGCACATTTCCGGGGGTCCTTAGGTATGGAGGTAGGCCCGCGTAGCAAATAGGCATGCTGGTGTGTCATAGACATAGAGCTAGTGTGAGGGGTAGGAAGTTCTTTCATAGTAGGTGTATTAGCTGGTCATATCGGAATCGTGGGTAGGAGGCGCGAATTCATAGGAACCCTGCTGATAGTAATAGTACTTTTGTAGCTAATACCACAGGAAACAACTCTTGGGGTAGGTTAAATGAGCTTGGGTTGAAGAATAGGATGGCGGTTAGTGTGTTTATAAGCATAATATTGGCGTATTCAGCTAAGAAGAAAAGGGCAAAGGGTCCTGCTGCATATTCTACATTGAATCCAGAGACCAGCTCCGACTCTCCCTCTGTTAGGTCAAATGGGGCGCGGTTTGTTTCGGCTAGGGTAGAAACGTATCATATTATGGCGAGTGGTCAGCATGAGAAAATTAAGTAGAGGGGTTCTTGGGTGACAGCAAGGGTGCTTAGGGTGTAGTTTCCGCTTAGGACAACGATAGAGAGGAGGATGATCGCTAGAGTAACTTCGTAGGAGATCGTTTGGGCTACGGCTCGTAGTGCCCCAATTAGGGCGTATTTTGAGTTAGAAGCTCATCCTGATCAGAGAATGGAGTATACTGCTAGGCTTGATATGGCTAGAAGGAATAGTAGGCCTAGGTTGAGGTCTGCTAGGGAGAATGGCAGTGGAAGTGGCATTCAGATCGAGATTGCTAGGAGGAGGGCTAGTATTGGGGTTGTAATGAACAGGATAGGGGAGGATGTCGATGGTCGGATTGGTTCTTTAATGAATAATTTTACTCCGTCTGCCAGGGGTTGAAGAAGCCCGAAGGGGCCGACGACGTTTGGGCCCTTTCGGTTTTGTATGTAGCTTAGGATTTTGCGTTCTACTAGGGTTAGGAAGGCTACTGCGATTAGGATTGGGAGGGCGTAGGAGAGGGCTATAATAAAGTTGACTAAAAGGGGGTAGTTGGTCATGTGGTTTGATTCAAGCTAGGGAGAGGATTTGAACCTCTGAGTTAAAGGACTTAAGCCTTTTGCATTTTCCGAGCTCTGCCACGCTAGCTAGTCCTTTTCTTGGACGTGGTGTTGTGTGATAGCTTTTCGTAATTTAGTTGGTTTCATTACTTAAGGCGAAGGCTTGCTTGTAGTATTGGCCTCACTTTTCCTCTCCTTTCGTACTGGGAAGAGTTCATCATAGATGGAAACCGACCTGGATTACTCCGGTCTGAACTCAGATCACGTAGGACTGTTAATCGTTGAACAAACGAACCCTTAGTAGCGGCTGCACCACTAGGATGTCCTGATCCAACATCGAGGTCGTAAACCTCCCCGTCGATACGGACTCTCGGAGGAGATTGCGCTGTTATCCCTGGGGTAGCTTGGTCCATTGATCAATTATATTGGGTCTGGATGCTATTAGCACGTTGAGGGGTCGCTCTTAGTCTGGAGGGATGGTCCAATTTTTGGAGGTTTTGTTTTGCTCCAAGGTCGCCCCAACCGAAAAACACAGACCAGTGGCTTATGTGTCAGTGAACCCAGTGGGTGTGAATGTGATCTAAGGTGGTCGTTGGTTTTAAAGTTCCACAGGGTCTTCTCGTCTTATGGGGTTATCCCTGCTTTTGTACAGGGAGATCAATTTCACCGATTGCCTGTAAGAGACAGTTAAGACCTCGTTTAGCCATTCATACAAGTCTCGATTTATGGGACAATTGATTGCGCTACCTTTGCACGGTTAGGATACCGCGGCCGTTGAACGTGGGTCACCGGGCAGGCATCACCTTCAATACTTGTCTGTTGGTTTGCTGAAGGCTATGTTTTTGGTAAACAGTCGGGCCTTGACGGGTTTGCCTAGTTCCTTTTACAGGTTTTAATCTTTCTTAATGGACGCTCCTCTGTCGGGTTAACAAGATACTTAATACTCTGCTTGTTTGATTAGTCGTATACTGGGGGTTTGTTAATAATGTGCGGATGTAAGCTTGCGTCGTAGAGGGAGGACCCTGGTTACTCATTCTAGCATTAATTCTCCTATTTAAGTATAGGTTGGCCTGTTAATGATGAGGGAGTCATGTGGTTCTTATATTTTTAGTGTACTGAGCTTTAACGCACTCTTTATTGATGGCTGCTTAAGGGCCCACAGTATGTGTAAGTAATTTGTTATTTATCCGCTCGTAGAGATTGTACTCTTTTTTAAAGGAGCTGTACCTCCTTTAAATAGCCCTTAATTCGCTTCATTAGGGTTCGTGGGTTTCCTTGGAGAAGAATTAAGAGTGAACTTAGATTCGTTTCACAGGCAACCAGCTATCACCCAGCTCGGTTGGCTTTTCACCACTACTAACAAGTCATCCCACTCTTTTGCCACAGAGACGGGTTCGCTCAATAATAGCTGCTCGTAAGTAGCTCGCTTAGGTTTCGGGGTGGCAAACTTAAATTCATTTTGCTTGGTTTTTCTTGCTAGACCATGATGCAAAAGGTACAAGGGCTGATCTTTGCTGTTTATAGCTTAGGTTTTTCATTACTATTTCATCTTTCCCTTACGGTACGTGGTCTCTATCGCTCCAAGTGGTGTCTTTTCTATCGCCTATACTGGGACTAATGAATGCTTTAGTTGGGTGTATGTAGTAGCTTTGTTATTCCAGGTCATGTCGATTGGGCTAGAGTTTGGCATCAAGACGATCTAGTGTTAGTAGACATCTCTCAGGTGTAAGCTGAGTGCTTTTGTTTAAGCTACATCTTGGTGGTCTAAGTGCACCTTCCGGTACACTTACCTTGTTACGACTTACCTCATCTTTGGCTGGATAGCTTATTAATTTATGGGGGGGGGGGCGCCTATGAGGAGGGTGACGGGCGGTATGTACGTGCCCCAGGGCCGGCTTAAAGAGGGCTCGATTGTCCCACTTTACTGCTAAATCCGCCTTCCAGAGACAGTTTCATGTCCCTTTGCCGTTGTGTTCTATCTTAGAAAATGTAGCCCATTACTTCCATTCCATAGGCTATACCTTGACCTGTCTTATTAGCGTGGTGGGGCTATTGCGCTCACTGTTGGGCCTTCAGGGGAGGTGGGCTGGCGACGGCGGTATGTAGGCTGTTTATGGCAAGGAATGGTCGGGTATATCGTGGATCATCGATTACAGAACAGGCTCCTCTAGGTGGGTTTGGGACACCGCCAAGTCCTTAGAGTTTTAAGCGTTGGTGCTCGTAGTTCTCGGGCGGATGCTTGAGTAGGTTTAAGCATCAAGATTTAGGGCCAGGCATAGTGGGGTATCTAATCCCAGTTTGGGCCCTGGCTTTCGTGGAGTTCAATTAGTCGTTGTTCTAAGATCTTCTTTGACGTGGAGGCCTTATTGGCATCTTGGGCTTGTGACGGCTCAGTTGCTTTTTAATCTTAGCTACTTGGATAACATGCGACCACTCTTTACGCCGTTATAAAGTTAATTTGGGTCTCCTGTATGACCGCGGTGGCTGGCACAGGATTTACCAACCCTAATTTGCTATGGCTAAGTCAAGTTTACACTCATTGCTTAATGTTAACTACTGCTGAGTACCCGTGGGGGCGTGGCAATTGCGAGGCGTTTTGGGCTACGGTGGAGGTGAGCCTGATACCCGCTCCTATCTACCCTTGTGGGGTGTCCAGGGCGTTTACACTGGGGCGCGGATACTTGCATGTATATACCTAGCAAAAACTAACAGTAAGGTTAGGACTAAGTCTTTTGTCTTTGGGTGTGTGTGTAACGACCATCTTGACATCTTCAGTGTCATGCTTTTTATAAGCTACAAAGAC